GAGGCTTCATGAAGTGCTTCTTTAGGAGTTAAACTTCCATTTGTCCATATTTCTAGAAAAAGAATCTCTTGTTTTTCATTCCCATTCCCATAAGAATGAATACTATGATTCGCGTTTTGAACAGGCATGAATACAGCATCTATAGGATAACTTCGATCTTCAAAGTTATTTGAAATTTTTAAACTATATCCGCGATTCCTCTCGATTTTTAATCCAATACACAAATCTATTGGTTCCGTTAAGGTAGCTATATGATGTGTATTATCAATGATTTCCACGGAGGGCGGTAAAATTATGTCTCGAGCAGTTATATATCCGGGACCCTGTACACAAATAAGCGCGTTGCGCGTTCCATATAGATTACTTCTTAATACAATCTCGTTCAAATTCATTAAAATTTCATGTACCGATTCTTGAATACCTACTATGTTAGAATATTCATGTGGTATGTTCTCAGATTTTGCACGTGTAATACATGTTCCTTCTATTTCGCCAAGTAAAGCTCTTCGCATCGCAATGCCTATTGTGTCAGCTTGACCTTTCATAAGTGGAGACAGAATAAAGCGTCCATAATAAAGACGCTTACTGTCTCTTCTTGATTCAACACACTTCCACTGCAGTGTCCGAGTAGATACTTTGACTTTCTCTCGAACCATAGTAATTTTATTTGATCAGATCATTGAATCGTTTATTTCTCTTGAAACCCTTTCAGCCTTTATTTAATTTAGTTCTATACACGTCTTTTTTTAGGGGGTCTACAACCATTATGTGGCATAGGGGTTACATCTCGTACGAAACTTAAAAGTATACCGCTTCTACGAATAGCTCGTAATGCTGCATCTCTTCCCAGTCCAGGGCCTTTTATCCTTACTTCAGCTCGTTGCATACCTTGATCCACTACTGCTCGAATAGCATTTCCCGCTGCGGTTTGAGCAGCAAAAGGTGTTCCTCTTCTTGTACCCCTGAATCCACAAGTACCTGCGGAGGACCAAGAAATCACCCGACCCCGTACATCTGTAACCGTGACAATGGTATTGTTGAAACTTGCTTGAACATGAATAACTCCCTTTGGTATTCTACGTACATTTTTACGTGAACCACTACGTGTATTTTTACGTGAACCAATTCTTAATATAGGTTTTGCCATATTTTTTCATTTCACAATAATATATGGATATATCCATTTCATGTCAAAACGGACCTTTTTTTTGCCAGCTCCTTGGAAGTGCCTTTTACTTTACTTTATTTCCTTTAGTAATATTATCCTTGTCTTTGTTTATGCCTCGGGTTGGAACAAATTACTATAATTCGTCCCCTCCTACGGATTAGTCGACACTTTTCACAAATTTTACGAACGGAAGCCCTTATTTTCATAGTTGTTATTCCTTAATTCTCTGAATATACTTATTGTTGGACGAAAAAAAGTTTTCTTGATATTTTTGAATCTTGAATTGTATCTTCGTGAAAGGAATGTTGAAATTGAAAAAACCACTTACTCATTTGAATCCTTGTTATAGAGTCTAGAAAGTGGCTGTCCCCTGATTAACTTATACCTAAGAACTTACTAAAATTTTTCGTTTTTTTCCTAATGGTATACCTAAATATGTCGAATCCTTTCAGAAGCATGACCTAAAATAAAAAAAATCTTTAGTATTTAAATAAAATCGAACCGTGCCGTTCGGAAGTGATTCAGAAAGAAAACTTTCATTAATTCATTTTTTTTTTATTTCATTCGAGGTGAAGGTGAAACATTATAAGCAGGGGTGGTATTACACAACCCCCCCTTTTTTTCATAAATGGTAAGTTCCGAATATCCAATTTTTATATTAGAAGGATTACCATATATAACACAAAATTTCTCCGCCGATTTTTTTTAATCGAGCTTCTCGGTCTGTCATTATACCTTGAGAAGTCGAAAGGATTACAATTCCTATTCCGCCTAAAATTCGTGGAATTCGTTGAAAGTTAGAATAGATTCGTAGACCCGGTCGACTTATTCTCTTTAAATTTAAAATAGTTTTATTTTTATAGGATTCTTTCTTATTTCGTTTATGTCTTAGGGTTAAAATAAAAAAATATTGGTTGTTTTCGCGATGTTTCCTTACGTTTTCGATAAAACCCTCTCGTAAAAGTATTTTAACAATGCTTTCGGTGATGTTAGTCGATCCTATCCGAACCGTTCCTTTTCTATTCATGTCTGCATTTCGTATAGAGGTTATTATATCAGCAATAGTGTCTTTCCCCATGATAAGTTAAAATTCCTTATTGTTCTATAATTTTAATTTTGATCTAATCAACATGCTTTTTTTCTTTTATTTATATATAGATATAGACGAATTATATATTAATATATGAATTAAATTATTAATATTTTATTATTTAAGGGTATATGCGTGATACACAATCTAGTAATTAATTTTATTTCAATACCATTTTTTTAATCCTATACTAACTATCGATATTTAGTTCTTATAATACCTCAGGAGCTAATGAAACTATTTTAGTAAAGTTTAATTGTCTCAATTCCCGTGGGATCGCCCCAAAAACTCGAGTTCCTTTTGGATTTCCTTCTTGATCAATGACAACTGCGGCATTGTCATCATATCGTATTATCGTCCCATTGTTACGTTTGAGTTCTTTACACGTACGTACAATTACAGCTCTGATCACTTCTGATCTTTCTAGAGGAGTATTTGGTATTGCTTCCTTGATTACAGCAACAATAACGTCACCAATATGAGCATATCGGCGATTACTAGCTCCTATTATTCGAATACACATCAATTCTCGAGCCCCGCTGTTGTCTGCTACATTCAAATAGGTTTGTGGTTGAATCATATCATTTTTTTGTATCTCTTCTTTTAATGCAAAGGACTAAGTAAAAAAATATTGTTTGTCAAAAAAATAAAACTTATAATCTTTTTCTCCTTAAATGTTATTTAGCTTTTTCATTCCATATTCCTATTCAGAAATAATGAATTGGGTTTTTATAGGCATTTTTGATGCCGCTATTGAAATAGCTTTTCTGGCTATATTTTCGGGTACACCACCCATTTCATAAAGGATTTTACCTGGTTTAACGACAGCTACCCAATACTCTGGAGATCCTTTCCCAGAACCCATACGCGTTTCCGCAGGTCTTACTGTAACTGGTTTGTCTGGAAATATACGTACCCAAATTTTTCCACCACGTCGTACATTTCGTGTCATTGCTCGTCGCCCTGCTTCTATTTGTCTAGATGTGATCCAAGCGGGTTCAAGTGTTTGAAGAGCATATCTGCCAAAACAAATACTATTCCCACGAGAAGATATTCCTTTTAGTCTTCCTCGATGTTGTTTACGAAATCTGGTTCTTTTTGGGTTATAGTTGATGGGTTTTTTCTATCCATCTCTACTACAGAACTGAACGTGAGAGTTTCTTCTCATCCAGCTCCTCGCGAATAAAAGGACTAAAAAAGCTTTATTAAGATATAGATGTAGTTAATGATTAATCCTATTAATCATGGTATTTTTGTTTTTTCATCTGATCTCTTCTAAATTTCTGGATGTCTTTTTCGAAATGGAATCCAAGATGTTTATTTTTAAATAACGTAATATCATCATCTCGAATGTCGTTTTTGTTAGAGTTAGAATATTCTAACAAATCCTTATTTTCTTTTATCTTTTTCATTTTTTTTCGTATTTTATTACTTTTTTTTATTTGAAAAAAAAAAACCAATTTTTCGCCGGCGAATATTTACTCTTTCACTATCTATTTAAGTTTGATGTTTATCCCACGAGGTCTCAGAATAAAAATAAGAATAGATAATAAAGTTTATGGTTTATTCCGCCATCCTGTCCAATGAATTACTAAGATTTGTTTTTCACTAGAATCCTCTATATTCATGGGTTCCGTCGTTCCCATCGCTTCGTGATTAATCATTAGGCCAAAATTCTACAATGGAGCTCTTACATGAAATTTTTAATTTCCTTTTTTAATTTTTTTTTGAGTCAATTTTCTCAGTTTTTATTGGCTCAAGGCTCTTAATTTTTTATTTTTGTACACAGATTTATCTAATTATTATGAATTAATCTGTATTGATGCTTTATTACATTGCTTTTCTTACAGCGACCTCATAGACTTTCCAAATTGGAATCATATATCATTAATATTCAATTTTTTCTCTCTTTCTTTCATCCTTCCCTTTATCCGCATACTTTTCGATTACCTTTCATAACTTATAATCATATTTCTTTATTCTTTTTTTTATTCAGGTGCTACAATGATATGATGAGCCTATCATATCTTGACTTATTTTTTTTGATTCAGATAATGCGAAGCAATGAGTTGCTTAGGTTATTTATTAATGCTATAGTTATTAGTTCCTCTTATAGGTAAGTTCTTTTTTTTTTTTTTTTATCTTAATCTAATCGAATCCTAAATCAACGAGTCACACACTAAGCATAGCAATTATATCAAAGAAGTTTTGATGGAAATTTTTATTCAACCTTATAGAATTGCTGATTTTTTTCTTAAACATAAAAAATAAAACTGAAATTTTTTTATTACTGTATAGTGTTATACTACATAGTTTTAGTTTTTTATCGTTGGATAAAATGTAAAGACAAATAAAGTTTTTTTATTCTTCGTCTACGAATATCCAAATTTTTATTCCTAAGACCCCATAAATAGTTCGAACTGTATAGGAACAATAATCAATTTTAGCTTCAATTGTTTGTAAAGGAACTCTGCCTTCTCTGATCCATTCAACACGTGCAATTTCTTTTCCGTCGATACGTCCTGCAATTTGTACTTGAATTCCTTTTGTATTCGCCTGTTCAGTTAATTCAATAGCTTTTTTCATTGCTTTTCGAAAAGAAACGCGATTTTTTAATTGGCCGGCTATAAATTCTGCAAGAATATTAGGATGCCCATATGGATTAGAAATTCTGGTAATAGCAATGTTGAGTTTTCTATTGACACAATTAAGTTCTTTTTTAACATTTATCTGTAATTCTTC